GATAGATATCCTATTCATGAAATAGGATGCACTTTCAAGATGCCTTGGTGGTGAAATGGTAGACACGCGAGACTCAAAATCTCGTGCTAAAAAGCGTGGAGGTTCGAGTCCTCTTCAAGGCATAATAGAATATTGAGAATGCTCATTGAATGAGCTATTCAATAAGAGAGCTCGGGTCGAGTCAGTATTGATATACCGATTTGATCCGAGCTCTTGGAATTGGAATAAGTTTGACAGCGGATCACAAAATCTTGGTGATCTTCTCTATCTAATGAAGGGGGAGTCTGCTTTAAAATCGTCCGCGCTGCACCCACCCCCGAGTATATGCTTCAACAGGAATCACACAAGGGTAGATTCAAAACCTCTGAAAAAATGCCCCCCCGTCACCCAGCGGATAAAGTACATTCCATAGTCCAGGGATTGGCGACTTATCCATTCAGTAACTTTGGCACTGGACGTTCCCAAAACGGGTACTGTCGGGTCAATTAGGGAATTGACGCTTGTTGGCATTCCACCCTCCCCTCTCCTTTCAGGGCCTATCCGAAAGAGAATCCAGTACTTCTTTCATTTCATCCGGGAAAAGCCATCTTTTTCTTAACAATGTCTTTGTCATTTGATCCAATAGCGTTCCGTTAGATAGGAACAGAGTTGATAAATACTGATAACTCTCGGATAGAGTATTAGAACGGAAAGATCCATTAGATAATGAACTTTTGGTTCTAAGCCATCTCTGACGATTAATCAACAATTCGAAGTGCTTTTCTTGTTTATTCTTGATAAACCAGCGTTGATGGAGATATGTAGGAAGAGCTGTTTGGGAAGTAAGAAGCCCCTTTGACATCTCCTCATCTGCAAATAATTCTCGATGTGAAAACACAGAGCCGGGGGACTGATCTTTGAATAGGAAAAAGAGCGGATCTGCAGGGTCCCAAAGGAATTGGCTTATTCGAAAAAAAAGGCCTTGTTCTTTGGAAGATCTATCTCGTGTCTGGGACTGCATGGTTCCACTCTGCAAGAACTCCGAATCATTCTCTTGAAGCTCATCCTCTTCATCAGAAAGGATCCGCTTGCCCCGAAATGCCCTGGACCAATAGGGAAATCCCAATGCACCGGGCCTTTCGGTACAATCAAATAGAAAGCCCCAAGGGCTCCATATTCTAGGAGCCCAAACTATGTGATTGAATAAATTCTCCTCTATCTGGTGCGGGTCAAGGGCTCCTTCTCCCTCCCCTTCTTCAAACTCCGATTCGTATTTTTCATAGATAAATCTCTTTTGCATCATATCTAAGGGATTCCTCGGTTCGGGCCGAAGAAGCAATGGAACTCGATCATTATCAAACGGACTGCAATCTTTTTCTGTCCGTGAAAGAGAGCCTTCTATTTCTAATAGGCCATGAACTAGATCCGACTCATTCTCAATGAGTCCATAAGAAGTGATGCCATTTTTTTCATCGGGTCCGGGTAGAGACCAAAGATCTTGAGCGACTGATCCGGCAGAACAAGTCAAAAGATAAAGAAGTAGCGTTAATTTCTTCATGCTCGTTCCAAGTTCCGAGTACCATTTGTACAAATAAGAATCCCCTTCCTTACATAAGTTCTTCTTCAGATAGATAGATATAGGATCTATGAGGCAATTACTTAGAAGTACATTTTGTGCTACAGCCCTTCCTATCTGATAGAAAAGGATCCCATGATCCTGAACCGATCTTACCTGGGATCGCAAATCCCAAGTTTGTCTATGAAGAGCGGATCTAATTGTATTAGTGTCTATAATGGATTTCTTCTGTGTAATACTAATCGATAGGACCTCATTACTAAGTGCTACAAGATCTCGTGGATTGTAACCCATGGTTATGGACCCGAATCCGTTAGTATGGAACATTTTCTTTTCCAAGTGAAATCCCCTCGTATAGGAAAGCATGAAAAAGTGCTTTTGTTGATGTGGAATAAGAAGCCTTCGTATCTTAATGCACGTATTTAATTTATTCGGGGCTATTAGAGCGGGATCCACTTTTTGGGGAATATGAGTCGAAGCAATAACAAGAATATTTCTATTGGAGCATCCTTCAGATAGATGGTTCACTAATAGACCTAGGGATAAGTAATTCGACTCATTCACATCCAGATCATGAATGTTTGGAATCCATATTATGCAAGGAGACATCGCTTTTGCTAATTCGAATTGAAGGGTGGGGCCTAGTTCCGACATCCTATCTATAGTTGGCGCATTCATCATAGTTAGCTCTTCCAGCTCCGTATCAAGGTCAGGATCCATCTCGTCACTAGCATCAATCGCGTCACTAGCAGCGTCACTAGCATCAATCTCGTCACTACCACCAACCTTTATCTCGTAATAATCCTCATCTTCATCCTCATCCATAACTTTTGGCTTGTTATCGTTCAGAAATACCGTAATGAAAGGAACATAGGAATTTGTAGCTAGGTATTTGACCAAATAGGAGCGTCCAGTTCCTATAGAACCTATCACTAAAATTCCCCTAGAGGGGGATAAGGCTAAGCGGAGCGAAAAGGGTTTTCGATGAGATGGGCAGTGCAAAGTAGTAGTCCCACACGAAGTTTGGGAATAAGTGATTGTCTGATAATGAGCAAGGAATACCCGTCTTTCTGCTAAACAGGATGGATTGAACTCATAATTCAATAGATCCTTTTTATGAATATCAACCAAGTATCGTAAGTAAATTGCTCCCGGTTCTTCAATCATTTGATAACCAGAGTCATTCTTTGATAAACGATCACTATGAGTCAGACTCAATAGAATTTGATCAATCCTTTGTTCTGTCGTTAAGGCGGAGAACTGAACCAAGAATTCTCTTTCTTCATCATCAATCAAATCACTGTTCGCGACCCAGGATTCTATTTTATCATCAACCCAATCCCCGTTCCAGTTTTTTCTTTTTCTTATCAATGAATAGATCTCTTTACTTGTATGACTTAGATGTCTCGTATTTCTCGAAAAAGTGATTCGATTGATGGGATTTGATATGAGATCGATGAGATTGATATTCAAATATATCTTCTTAGAACGGAATTGTTCCAGAGCAACTAGAAAGAGATTCTTTACCCAGAAAGAATTTGGTTCAGATGTAGGATACCTATCCAGAAGTTTTCGCAACTCAATCATAGATGATTCCATCATCAAAGATTTGACCTTTTCGAACTCTGTCTGTAACTCACTAGAGGCCCCGGAAACAAAGAGAAGCTGGGTACAAACGAGATATCCAGCAACAACAAGAAGGAAAAGGATTGAATAGAAGAACTCCCAAACACTTGGCGATCTCAGATGTGTCGATATCAATGGTGACTCATTATTTCGATGAATCATTTCTTCGGACAGAAGAACATTATGTAAACACTTATTCGAAATCTCACTTATCAGATTAAGACGCGCTTTTTTCCAAAGAATTCGCCACGATCTACCCAATCTATGCCTAATATCCCGAAAGATGAATACCAATTTTTTACTGCTACTTCGTATTATGGATACCAATTTTTGACTATTACGTAGTATCAGCCATAGTTCTGGAAAAGTATCTGAAATCGGCAATAGGTCTGAAAAAGTATCTACAAAATTATCTACAAATATCCAGTACCCTGTCAAGAACCATGGCATATATGTTTGGAATAGATTCGATTTTGAGAGAGTTGAAAGAGCCCTTTGTTGAAAGGTTCTATACATCTGCCCTTTCGCAAGGCATTTCTTTAGACAAAGACGCCGTTTTTTCCTCTTTTTGCATGGTAAATCTTTCTCAGAACATGGAGTGGGAATCAAACCCATGTTTGAATTGAGATACTGATGCAAGTTCTTCTCTTCTGAATCCGATAGATTCCTAGCTGAAAGAGGTTGACAACAAGTTCTTTCAAAATGCACTCTTTGTCCCTCTGTTAGGGGTGTTCCAGAAATGTCTGCGATCGAGAAACTAGTTCTACGGACGAAGGGATCGTATCGACTTGGAAAATGGAAAGATTTGTACAAGTTATACGTTTCGTCACCACTTTGTGGAAAATCGTTAGGTATGAATATGTTAGATACCTGTGACTCGATTGGTGAAATAGTCTCTCTCCCCCCAAAAGCATATTCGACGGGCAAAGAAAATATTTTGTTGCGAATGAACAAGATATTGAGGAATTGTCCATATGTCAAATCAGAATTATGGATATGGGCCTTTTCCACAGAAAAGGGGAATCTTGTGTTAGAATAGAAGCAGAAGTGATGTGGATTATTCAAGAATCGAAGTCGATTTGCTTTATAAAAAGAAGATATCAATGAACTTCGATGAAATGTTTTCACGGGATTCAGCCAATTGTCTTGATTGTGGAATATCATTGAGAAATAGGAATCCGCCCTATCAAAGGATTTCCCGCGATTTTTTCTTGGGTCAATCATCCACTTTGGTATCTTATTGAACAAAAAGGGTGCTATTTTTCCTCCATTGACCAAGAATTTCGATTTTCGGGAAGTATCATGATCGTCCAATAAAAATGGTTTCCATTTTTTCAAATGAACAATTGGAAGACCTATCGATTCTAACAACTGATTGCCGAGTTGATCATACGGACCTTTCCACCCATATAGATCGATCTCGGACCTATGAATGGGGATATTCCCGAAACTCACACAGAAAAAAGGAAGTGAGTTAGACAAAAAGAAAAGAAACTTGGACAAAAAAAGAATTGACTTGGACAGAAAGAAACGAAGTGTCTTAGCCAAATCTTTTTCGTCGATAACCTCAGACCAATCAATCGAATATGGATCAATACGTAATCGATCGAACACTATTTGAAAACGGCTCTTCTGCTCAGAAACGAAATCTTCCAAATGTTCCTGGAAATTCTTGCACCATTTGTGTCTATATGCATCAGGATCCCGATTCATCGATGTCTCGGTTCGAGAAATCAAAATAAGAGGATCGAACCATTTCTTCTGACTTTTTTTCAAATTCGATAAATGTTGGTTGATCCTATATTTCATTCGAGTTCTA